TACGTGAGGGGTTCTTTTTTGGTTTCAATAGGACTACTTATGAGCGTTCTTTCTATCTATTATATATCGATATATAATAGATAGAAAGAATCAAGTTCTTAATGACTGGGCGAAACCAAGAAAGAGAGGCCTGTCTGCCATCCACACCAGAATAGATAGAGTTTTCCGAAAAATTCTCGTAGAATCGAGAAAGAGGTTTGATTTGACATCTTTTTGATATATAGCTTGATATATTCCTCCGGATAATTCAAATCGAAGCAATTTGATTTCTGACTCGAACCTATATGGCATGGACGATCGATGGAAATACTCCAACACTCCCCCCTTGTCATATATTCCATATATTACACTAGATAGATATCATATTCATGGGATATGATTCACTTTCAAGATGCCTTGATGGTGAAATGGTAGACACGCGAGACTCAAAATCTCGTGCGAAAGAGCGTGGAGGTTCGAGTCCTCTTCAAGGCATAATCATCAACAGATAAGATACTCGGCATATCAATATTGATATGCCGAGTATCTTAATCTTATCTGTTGATACGAAGTATTCCGGCGATCCTCACGATCCGAGTCCGAGCTTCGGCAGCGGATCACGGAATCTTGGTGATCTTCTCTATCTAATGAATTAGGAGTCCGTTTGGAAATCGTGCGCGCTGCGCGCACCCCCCCGAGTATACGAGTATATGATTAAATTAGTTATTTAATTCAAATTCAACCAATGATTCGTTATTGGAGCAGATAGCAACAACCATTTCAGCGGACATGCTTCCGATGGAGGTTTCATTAGTCGAAATTTTTTGATAATAATAGGCTCTTTCGCCGTTCAAGAATTCTTGTTTAGGCAGTTCATATCATCCACACATAGTGATCTAAGATTTCAATTCTTCCATGTTTCAGCAGTAGCATATTGTTCCATGGAGCTAAGGCCAAAAAGATGAAAGAAACAAGTGTTTCCACGACTCTACCATCGGCCAATTCTGTTCCACTGAATCCCCTTTTCATGGGCACATATCTTTACGGCTAAGGAATGGGGAATCTTTCCCCTGTTACATGAATCAAATGTTTCATTTCATTCAGGAAAAGCCATTTCTTTCTCAACAATGTCTTTGTCATTTGATCCAATAGCGTTTGGTTAGATAGGAAAAAATTTGATAAATACTGATAACTCTCGGTTAGAATCTTAGAACGGAAAGATTCCTTAGATAATGAACTATTGGTTCTACTCTTGCGATGAATCAACAATTCGAATTCTTCCGTATTTTTGATGAACCAGCCTTTATACATAGATGTAGAAGGATTTTTTCGAAGCTCCTTTGGCATCTCTTCATCTGCAAAGAATTCTCGACGTGAAAACACAGAGACAGAGGACTGCTCAGAGGACTGCTCTTGGAGTAGGGAAAATAATAGATCCGTGGGGTCCCAAATGAATTGGTTTGTTGTCAAACGGTTTTCTTTTGTGTAAGATCTATTTGGTATCTGGTACTCCATCTCCGAGTCATTCTCGAGAAGCTCATCCTCTTTCTCTTTATCTTGATGATAAAGAGAAATGTTATCTTGAGGAAAAAGAGAAATGTTATCTTGAGGATAAATGCTCGGAAGCTCATCCTCATCCTCTTTATCTTGATGATAAATGTTCGGAAGCTCATCCTCTTGATCTTGATGATCAATGCTCTGTTTGCCCCAAAATGACCCAGCCAAATAGGGAAATCCCAATTCAGTGGACCTTTTGATACAATCAAATAGATTGCCACAAGAGCGCCATATTTGAGGCGCCCAAACTATTTGATTGAAGAAGAAATCCCCCTTCTCCATTTTATCCGGATCCAATTCTTCCCCTTCTTCAAACTCCAACCACGATTGTTCATAAGAAAAAAATACATTTCGTATGATATCTAACGGATTCCTTGGTTCGGGCCGAAGAAGTAATGTCACTCGATTATTATCATTATTATCAAACTGACTGCAATCTTTTTCTGTCCGTGGGGATCCCGCCAAAGCCAGAGCGTCTTCTGCTTCGAATAGTAATAATAGTAATAGGCCATGAACTAGATTCAAATCATTCTCAAGGAATCCATAAGAAATGATCCGATCTTTTTCATCGGGTCTGGACCAAAGATCTTGAGCGACCGATCCGGCAGAACAACTCAAAAGATAAAGAAGTATCGTGAATCTCTTTATGTTCCTTCTAAGTTCGAAGTACCATTTGTACAAATAAAAATCCCCCCCTACCTGACATGATCTATTATTCATATAGATAGATATAGGATCTATGGGGAAATTACTTAGAAATACATTTTGTGCGATAGCCCTTCCTATCTGATAGAAAAGGATCCCATGATTCTGAGCCGATCTTATATGGGGTCGAAAAGTCCAAGTTGTTTTATGAATAATTGATCTAATTGTATTCATTTCTATAATGGATTTCTTCTGTGCAATACTAATCGATAGGACATTATTGATAAATCCTCCAAGATCTAGTACATTGGAACCCATGGTTAGGGTATCGAATCCATTAGCATGGAATATCTCCTTTTCCAAGTGAAATCCCCTAGTATATGAAAGAGTGAAAAAGTGCTTTCGTTGTTGTGGAGGAACAAGCCTTCGTACCTTAATGCATGTATTTAATTTATCCGGAGCTATTAGAGTGGGATCCACTTGTTGGGGAACATGAGTCGAAGCAATAACAAGAATCTTTCCAGTGGAACAATCCCTGGAGAGATAGTTCTCTAATTGAACGAGGAATAAGAATACGAAATCCGACTGATCCATATTCAGATCATGAATGTTTGGAATCCATACTATGCAAGGAGACATTGTTTTTGCGAATTCGAATTGTAATTCGAATTGAGCCATGATCTCAATATAAGGGCTTACTAGTTTAACGTTTCCTATTTTCATTTGCGAATCCAGATACTCTATAAACATAGGTATCATCTTGATATCCATATCGATCTGATCGATATCATTATCATTCTCAGTCTCATTATCAACAATCTTAAAGTAATCATCACTATCCCACACAAGATCCTTAATATGGATCTTATGGATACTATCATATATACTCATAATGTCCATCTTATACATAATATCACTCTCATCAAAATCAAGCATATTGTAACCTAGGTCATCAAACCAAAAACTTTTGACCTTGGTCGTAAATACCGTAATGAAAGGAACATAGAAGTTTGTCGCTAGGTGTTTGACCAAACAGGATCGTCCAATTCCCATAGAACCTATCACTAAAATACCTCTAGAACTATAAGGGAATAAGGGGAGCGAAAAGGGAATTTCATCAGAAGATGGGGAATGAAAACTATCGACCACCCCCGAGGTTTGTGAATCAGTGATTGTCTGATAATGAGCAAGGAATATCCGTCTTTCTGCTAAACAGGATCTATTGAACTCATAATTCATTAGATCTTTTTTATGAATTATGTATCGTAAGAAAATAGATCCCGATTGTTCAATCATTTGATAACCAGAGTCATTCTTGAATAAATGATAACTATGTGTCAGACTCAATAGAAATTTATCAATTCTTTTTTCTGTCGTTAAGGTGGAGAACTGAATCAATAATTTTTTTTCTTTACTTGGAATACAAGAACTGTCCGCGATAAAGGATTCTATTTTCCCATCAATAAAATAACCTTTCACGTTTTTTCTTTTTATTATCAATGAATACATCTCTTTAGTTGTACGACTTAGATGCCTCGTCTTTCTCGAAAAAATGATTTTATTGATGGGATTTGGTATGATACTGACAAGATCGATGAGATTTATATTCCAATAAAAACGTATTGATTTGAACTCATAGTTAACCAATAGCATGTTGAAATCAAAAAACCACATCCGTATTGCTTCCAGAAAATCTTCTAATTTTAGCATGTTGAAATCAAAAAACCACATCCATATTGCTTCCAGAAAATCTTCTAATTTGTTCTTCAGAAAAACTAGAAATAGAAAGAGATTCTTTGACCAGAAAGAATTCAGTTCAGATGTAGGATACCTATCCAGAAATTCTTGTAATTCCGTTATGTATGATTGAATCGTCAAATATTTGATCTTTTCTAACTCTGTCTGTAACCTACTAAAGCTAAAGACTTGGGAAAAAAAGAGAAGATGTATAGAAACGAGATATCCAGCAACAAGAAGAAGTAAAAAGATTGAATCGAGGAATTCCCGAGGATTTGTGGATATCAGATGTGCCCATATCCATACGGGTGACTCATTTTTTCGATGAATCTGTTCTTCGAACAGAATAAGATGAAAATTCTGTAAACATTGACTCGAAATCTCACTTATCAGAGTCCATTGTGTCAGAATCCATTGTGGAAGAATCTTCTGAAGAATTTTCTGAAGAATTGGCTGTGATAGATCTGATCCATGTATCATATCATGAAAAATGGATACAAATTTTTGACTGCTACTTAGTATCGGCAATGGGTCTGAAAGAATATCTAAAAGGGTGAATTTTAGATATTTGCACCCTGTCGAAGTAAGTAACCATGGCATATATGTTTGGAACAGATTCCATTTTGAGAAATTTGAAAAAGCACTATCTCGTTTCTTTTTTCTATACATTTGCCCTTTCTCAACGCATTTATTTAGACGAAGACTCCGTTTTTTCCTCTTTCCGGATATTCCGGATAGTAAATCTTTCTCAGAACATGGAATGTGCATCAAACCCATGCTTGAATTGAAACTGAGATACTGATGCAAGTTATTCCCTTCTGAATCAGATAGATTCATATCTGAAAGAGGCTGACAATAAGTTCTTTCCAAATTTTGTATTTGTTCCTCTGCGAGAGGTGTTGCAGAAATATCTGCGATCGAGTAAATAGCTCTACGAACGAATGGATCGGAACAAATTGGAAAATGAAAAGATTTGTACAATTTGTACAAGTTATACGTTTCATCACCACTTTGTGGGAAATCGTTAGGTATGAAGATGTCGGATACCTGTGACTCGATTGGTGAAATAGCCTCTCTCTCCAAAAAAAGATCTTCTTTTTTACCGACGTACAAAGAAAATATTTTGTTGCGAATGGACAAGATATTGAGGAATTGTCCATATGTAAGATCATAATTATTGATACGGGTCTTTTCCACATAAAAAGGGAATCCTTTGTTACAATAGAACCAGAAGTGATGTGGACCATTCAAGAATCGAAGTCGATGTGCTTTATAAAAAGCAGATATCAATGAACTTCTATGAAATGGTTTCACGGGATTCAGCCAATTGTCTCGATCGTGGGATATCATTGAGAAATATGAATCCATGTTCTCAAAGTATTTCCTGCGATTCTTTCGAGTATGGAATGAGTTAATCATCCGCTTTGGTATCTTTTTGAAAAAAGATGGTAATATTGTTCCTTCATTGATCAATAATTTCGGTCTTTGGGAAGTATCACGATCATCCAAGAAGAAGGGTTTCAATTTCTTCAAATGAACGATTTGAACACCTATGTATTCTAACAAATGATTGCAGAGTTGATCATTCGAACCTTTCCATTCATAGATGTGGATCTCGGAGCTATGAATGGGGATATTCCCGATACTAACAAAGAAAAAGGGAAGTAACTTGGATAACTTGGATGATAACTTGGATAAAAGTAACTTGGATAACTTGGATAACTTGGATGAAAAGAAACGAAGTGACTTATCAAAATCTTTTTTGTCGATAGCCTCGGACCAATCAATCGAATATTTATTAAGACGTAATCGATCGAACACTACTTGCACTACTTGAAAAGGATTCTTCTGTTCAGAAACGAAATGTTCCAAATGTTCCTGGAAATTCTTAGTCCCATTGGACCATTTGTATCTATATACATCAGGATCCCGATTCATGGATCTCTCAATTCGAGAAATAAGAGGATCAAACCATTTCTTCTGATTCTTTTTCAAATTCGATAAATGTTGGTTGATCATATATTTCATTATAGTTATATGATTCAGAGTCTCATTTCCTATTTGATCCCTTTGAATTCCATATTCGAAGTTGCGATCGGATCTATTCATTAAAAAGAAAAAGAATCGATTCGATACATTTCTGATGTACCCATAGGTACTATATTGGATTTGAATCAGATTTCGGATCAATCTATATTGATTGATTGCCTCCATGATGTTGTTGCTAGCAAATACCGCTCCCAAATCATTCCCGCAGTAGATCCGGACCAATTTTTTTCTGATCCTTCGGGAAAAAGATTCACTCTCCTCATAAAAAAGAGGAGGTAAAACCAATAAAGATTTCTTTTTCGATTCATCTCTGGAGTTGAATACCTCATTCAAGAATTTTTGTTGATCCAACCCGTAGGAATCCATAGAAAAGGAAAATCCCCTATAATACACCAGATCCGGCTCAGTTATTGATAGAGTGAATAGATCCGCCATTTCTGGGAATCTCTCTTCTGATTCCAAAAAATCCATTTTTGGATTTCTTTCATCTATTCCATGACCGGAACAAAGGGGGATACGCGTTACGCCACGATTTTTTGGAAAGAATGAAATCTTACCGGAACTGTCCATATCCGGGATGTGATATGGTTCCGAAGGATGAATTGAGACGGTATTTTGTAAATACGTAATGATCTTGAATATATCAACCATTTCTTTCTTTTCCGCTCGCCTGGAAGGGACAAAAGAAATATCTTGTTTTCTCTTCAACCATTTCTGATCTCTAGTGGACCTCTCGGTAGGATTCGAACCCATATAAAGTTCTGACCATCTGTCAGAGAAAAAAGAACGAATTGATCTTGTAGGATTCCCAAGAAATTCTTCGATTTCTTCCGGAAATCGATCTGATTCTATCTTTGTTCGTTCCGTTTGAAGAACAGAAGGATCCCAAAGAATCGATCTCTCTTTGAATTGCTGAATCTGTGTTTGATCGATCAATGTGTGATATTCTGAATCCTCATTTCTAACGGAATCAAAATGATCTCTGGATTGATCAGAAGAAGATCCTTTCCATTGGCTGGAATCCGTTACTCGAACGAAAATAGATCTTGCGGAATCATATTGAATATTTGACAATACATTCCGTACCTTACTAAAAAACCGATCCTTGTTTACCAACCACACATTGTCTAACCCAATCCAATTCTCTCTCGAGACGTTCCTCAAAAAATCCGATTCGTGCTGATTCTTTCCCCAACTAACAAAGAGATCTTGGCGGAATTGCCACATATGAAATTGAGCACAATTCTGCAAAGAAATACCCCACTTGTTTCTCGAGAAGAGATGGGAAACATGCTCAATATCATTATCATTGGATTGCATAGTTGCCCCAGCTCCTTGTTGTTTGAAGAAACTATCCCCCTCAATTGGTCTTTTTTCACGAAGACCAGACATGAGATAACAAATCAAGTCTTTCCCTAAGATTTCGAATAGCTGTCCCGAATTCAAGTTGATTATATTTCGTTTCTTCCTCGGAGAAAGACGATCAAACAATTCCGAATCATGGTCCTTGCGGATCGGATCATCCGTATAGGA